TCAGAAACAACCATCAACTATAACCCCAAAAGAACTAGATTCCGTAAACAACACAGAGGAAGAATGAAAGGAATATCTTATCGAGGTAATCATATTTGTTTCGGTAAATATGCTCTTCAGGCACTTGAACCCGCTTGGATCACATCGAGACAAATCGAAGCAGGTCGCCGGGCAATGACACGAAATGCACGCCGTGGTGGAAAAATATGGGTCCGCCTCTTTCCAGACAAACCAGTTACAGTAAGACCTGCTGAAACGCGTATGGGTTCGGGGAAAGGATCCCCGGAATATTGGGTAGCTGTTGTTAAACCGGGGCGAATACTATATGAAATGGGTGGAGTAACCGAAAATATAGCTAAAAGGGCTATTTTAATAGCAGCATCCAAAATGCCTATACGCACTCAATTTATTATTTCGGGATAAAAATTTAGAACGTACAGAAATGAGTCTTGGGGATGAAATAAAACCACCTATTTTTTTTAGACTTAGACAAACAATATTTCTTTTATTTTCTTCATCCTTTGCATTGGAAGAATAGATTCAAAAATTTATATGATTCAACCTCAGACCTATTTAAATGTAGCGGATAACAGCGGGGCTCGAAAATTGATGTGTATTCGAATCATAGGAGCTAGTAATCGCCGATATGCTCATATTGGTGACGTTATTGTTGCTGTGATCAAAGAAGCCGTACCAAATATGCCCCTAGAAAAATCAGAAGTAGTCAGAGCTGTAATTGTTCGTACCTGTAAAGAACTTAAACGTGATAGCGGTATGATAATACGATATGATGACAATGCTGCAGTTGTGATTGATCAAGAAGGAAATCCAAAAGGAACTCGCATTTTTGGGGCAATCCCTCGCGAATTGAGACAATTAAATTTTACTAAAATAGTTTCATTAGCTCCCGAAGTATTATAAAAAAAAAGAGATCTGAATTTTTGAGGTATTTGAAGGGAAATAGATTAAGAACTAGATTAATTCGTAGCTTGTGTTTTACGCATATACCTTGAAAAATTTATATTCATAAACCAATAAAAAAAAAAAAAAAGAAAAACATGTTAATTATATCCAATTTTGGGACGCCAAAAGTTTTAGTTCATCATGGGTAGAGACACTATTTCTGAGATAATAACCTCTATACGAAATGCTGATATGGATAGAAAAAGAGTTGTTCGCATAGCATCTACTAATATTACCGAAAATATTGTTAAAATACTTTTCCGAGAAGGTTTTATCGAAAACGTCAGAAAACATCGAGAAAAAAACCAAAATTTTTTGGTTTTAACCCTGCGACATAGCAGGAATAGGAAAAGACCCTATAGAAATTTGTTAAATTTAAAACGGATCAGCCGACCCGGTCTACGAATCTATTCTAACTCTCAACGAATTCCTAGAATTTTAGGTGGAATGGGGATTGTAATTCTTTCCACTTCTCGGGGTATAATGACAGATCGAGAGGCTCGACTAGAAGGAATCGGCGGAGAAATTTTATGTTATATATGGTAATCCATTTAATATCGAAATGAAATCCGAAACCTCTTCCTATTTGAGAAAAAGAAAGGGGGGTGAGTTGTCTAATATCGTTTCTCCTCCATTAGTTGATACCTCAAGGGGGCTTTACCTGGAATGAAAGAACAAAAATGGATTCATGAAGGTTTAATTACGGAATCGCTTCCCAATGGCATGTTCCGGGTTCGGTTAGATAATGAGGATCTGATTCTAGGTTATGTTTCGGGAAAGATCCGGCGTAGTTTTATACGGATACTACCCGGAGATAAAGTCAAAATTGAAGTAAGTCGTTATGACTCAACCAGAGGACGTATAATTTATCGACTCCGAAACAAGGATTCGAAAGATTAGGTGATTTTTATTCAATATGATTCGAGATTAAAAATTTCAAGAAATTTATTTTCTACCAAGAAGTAGATTCAGAATTAAGATAAGGAATGACAAATATGAAAATAAGAGCTTCCGTTCGTAAAATTTGTGAAAAATGTCGTCTAATCCGTAGACGGGGGCGCATTAGAGTAATTTGTTCCAACCCGAGACATAAACAAAGACAAGGATAAAGAGATAATCAGACTCACTAAAGGGCTCAGCGTACAAATAAAGAATGTGTTTTGACATGAAATGGATATATCCATATATTTCTGACTCATATTTATGAGATGATACAATATGGCAAAAGCTATACCGAGAACAGGTTTACGTAGAAATTTACGTATTGGTGCACGTAAAAGTGCACGTAAAATACCAAAGGGAGTTATTCATGTTCAAGCAAGTTTTAATAATACCATTGTCACAGTTACAGATGTACGAGGTCGGGTCGTTTCCTGGTCCTCGGCCGGCACTTGTGGATTCAATGGTACGAGAAGAGGAACACCCTTTGCCGCTCAAACTGCAGCAGCAAATGCTATTCGTACAGTAGTAGATCAAGGTATGCAACGAGCAGAAGTCATGATAAAAGGTCCCGGTCTCGGAAGAGACGCCGCATTAC